ATTCATAAAGTTACAAAATTGAAACTTAATGGATTAGTTTCAACAACCCAGTTAAAGCTCTTATATATGGTCCGCTCTAGATATAGTAGAAATATCAAAATTCTTATTATTTAATTATTTATTATTATAATTAGAAATTGAATATTATAAAAATAACAAATTATTATAACACTAACAGGGCGATGGGGAAAATAAGAATCCCCACCCCGGAAATGAAAAAAAAAAAAAGATATTCAAAAAAGAAAACCTTTGTATCTTATTCGAGTTAAACCAATTCAGGTTACTCCAAATTTATTTGTCGTACAAAAAAACTTTTTGAATTACCCGTAGAAAGAGATTTCGCTAATGAAAAAGCTTTCAACGAAGCCCAATATCCTTTCTTTTTCCAAACATTTTTTCGAATACGCTTTTTTGATGTAGAAGTACGTTTTTTTGGAACTGCCATTCAAAAAAAAGGTTATGCAGTGCTATAGTTGGATGTCAAAGACATCTATTTTTAAACAAAAACGATCGGTCTCTTTATCTTTATGTCATTATTTATCTATTCCTATAGATTTTCTAGATTCTAATTATATATATATACTACTATACACTACTATACAAATTTCATAAAAAACAAAAAAAAATAGAGATGGGAAAATAACATAAAATGCTTCTATTCTACAACAAAAAAAAACAATATGATATAACCTTTTTTTATTTATATTCCATACACTATGCAGAAAAAAAAAGAAGAATTTGTATTTAATTTATTGGTACCTTTCTTTTTTATATCTCCATTCAAATCTATAGGATAGATTAGGATCTATTATGACATATAAATTGAATTGATGAAATTAAAAAAACGTAAAAAAAAAGTCTTTCCTTTTCTATTTCTATCTCTGCCTATTTTTTTGTCGTCCTACATTTATAATTTATACATCTCCATTTATACATGAAAAATACATCAAAACAAAAAGTGTAAAAAAACCATTTTATCTACCTAATAAAATAAAAAAACAAACTTGAATTTTTTTTTTCTATTAATTGGTAATTGGTCAAGCTCGAAGAGAGAGTATGCCCAATTTTCATTTTCAATCAAATTCGAATGAGACTCGTAGTTAATCTGTTAAAGGATACATAATTTTGAAAAAAAAAGAATATTTTAATTTTAGTAATAGTCATTTTTACCTTTAATTATATGGAAATGGAAAGAAAACATCGGATAGTCAAGAATAAATTCATTTATTGTAACGGAAGACAATCAATCAATTCCGCAATGAAAATGAACTAGTTAATAAGTTCGAATAAACAAACTCAAATATCGAATAAACAAACTCAAATAATTCGTTTTTCTTTTATTAAGTCAAGTTCTAGGACATCCTATGATTCATATCGAAATCAAGTACTTTTTGTGGTGGAATTCTTTGTATTCTTTATCGATGTATATAAATTATCGCCATACGTAATAATAAATAATAATTGATATTTTCAGAAAAGAAAAATCTTACTAAACAAATAATTTTTTTTTTTCATTAGTAACTCGGTGATATCATTTGATTCCTTCTAACTTCGAAATTTGAATATTTTTAAAATATTTGAGAAAGATTAAAAGATTAAGAATAGAAAATTCGAGTTAACTTTGTAATATCTTAATTTTTTTATTGCTCCCTTTCAATCAAAAGAGATAAGAGCCGGTGAATCAGAAACGATTAATTAAGAAAGAATAAGAAAAAAAAGTTTTTATGGAGCATACATATCAATATTCATGGATCATACCTTTTGTGCCACTTCCAATTCCTATTTTAATAGGAATTGGACTCCTACTTTTTCCGACGGCAACAAAAAATCTTCGTCGGATGTGGGCTTTTCCCAATATTTTATTGTTAAGTATAGTTATGATTTTTTCGGTCGATCTGTCTCTTCAGCAAATAAATAGAAGTTCTATCTATCAATATGTATGGTCTTGGACCATCAATAATGATTTTTCTTTCGAGTTTGGGTACTTTATTGATTCACTTACCTCTATTATGTCAATATTAATCACTACTGTTGGAATTTTTGTTCTTATTTATAGTGACAATTATATGTCTCATGATCAAGGATATTTAAGATTTTTTGCTTATATGAGTTTATTCAATACTTCAATGTTGGGATTAGTTACTAGTTCGAATTTGATACAAATTTATATTTTTTGGGAATTAGTTGGAATGTGTTCTTATCTATTAATAGGTTTTTGGTTCACACGACTCGCTGCGGCAAACGCTTGTCAAAAAGCATTTGTAACTAATCGGATAGGCGATTTTGGTTTATTATTAGGAATCTTAGGTTTTTATTGGATAACGGGAAGTTTCGAATTTCAAGATTTGTTCGAAATATTTAATAACTTGATTTATAATAATGAGGTTCATTTTTTATTTGTTACTTTATGTGCCTCTTTATTATTTGCCGGCGCAGTTGCTAAATCTGCGCAATTTCCCCTTCATGTATGGTTACCTGATGCCATGGAGGGGCCTACTCC